CACGTATGCAAGAAGGAAGCTTGAGCTTGATGCAAATGGCTAAAATATCTGCTGCTTTATATGATTATCAATCCCATAAAAAGTTATTCTATGTATCAATCCTTACATCTCCTACTACTGGTGGGGTGACCGCTAGTTTTGGGATGTTGGGGGATATCATTATTGTCGAACCTAATGCTTACATTGCATTCGCAGGTAAAAGAGTAATTGAACAAACATTGAATAAGACAGTACCTGAAGGTTCACAAGCGGCTGAATATTTATTCCATAAGGGCTTATTCGATCCAATCGTACCACGTAATCCTTTAAAGGGTGTTCTGAGCGAGTTATTTAAGCTTCACGCTTTTTTTCCTTTGAATTAAAATTCAATTAAGTTGAGCCTTAAGTTAAATTATTGGATTTCGTTACATTTTTTTATTTGTAGGGAAAAAATAGGTCGTTTATCGGGATCAAAGTCAAAATCCGAAGGAAGATTATTTTAAATTGTATTAAAGAATCATCCGGATAATTCTTGTTTTATACCGATATTCCTGATTAAGAATAGAAATCAGGAAACCTCTATCAACAAGATAAAAAAAGAAAATAGTGTCTTCTTCGAAATTCAAATTCGGCAAGGCAAATAAACCGAAGCGGAGGTCATCTTTCCTTTTTCCTGAGTATGGAGAGAATCTATAATTCAAATATAGAAAATAGAGATATAGAGTATTTTTTCTTTCTACTATATCTCCTGGGAATCTCTATTTTTACTTTACTAAGAATTCTGTTGTTGAATCGAATTCTAACGAATCCTTCAGGAATTTGTAAGAAACTCTTTTTTTATTAACTAAAATGAAAATGAAAATGAGAATGCGATTCTCATTTTAAGACAAGAATAGATTCTTATACGTATATTTATATCTTTCATGTAGAAAGATAAAGATGAATAAGTCTCATTTATTTAATTATCTATTCCTTGCACTTATTATATAATATATATACTCACTTAGATATACTCAATATAATTATATACGAATTATAATTATTCTAAGATATCTTTATAACAATAATAGGTACAAATATTGAATCGAGGTACCCATTCTATGACAACTCTTCCCAACTTACCCTCTATTTTTGTGCCTTTAGTGGGTCTAGTATTTCCGGCAATTGCAATGGCTTCTTTATCTCTTCATGTTCAAAAAAACAAGATTTTTTAGATTTAATAAGGTGCAAATCTTATCTTTTTTTTTTTCAAGACTTCTATATAGATAATACAGATATCTATTTAGTAGAAGATGACGGCTTCGTCCGAACATAAACGAAGGAGCTCTTATGTATGTGTAAATATATGGTTAAATAAATTATAGCTATTTTCAAATAGATCGGAATCAAGGCATATGTCTGAAATGGAAAGTCAATGTATCTATATGTATGTAGATATCTAGAGGAGATCCTCTAAAAGGGGATAGTCTGGTTTTAGACCTAACCAATTCGATCTAACCAATTCGATCGAACCAATTCGGTGAATTACTCCTAAAGGGTTACATCCGAATGGCGCTAGTTGATGAGAGTTCCTTCGGAAATCAAAAAAGGAAAGTCAAATTCATTTGGACTATTTTCTCAATTCCAATAAAATGAAACTGGATCTAGTATGAGTTGGCGATCAAAACATATATGGATAGAACTTATAGTGGGGTCTCGAAAAATAAGTAATTTCTGCTGGGCCTTTATCCTTTTTTTAGGTTCACTAGGATTCTTATTAGTTGGAACTTCCAGTTATCTCGGTACGAATTTGATATCTTTAGTTCCGTCTCAGCAAATAATTTTTTTTCCACAAGGGATCGTGATGTCTTTCTACGGTATTGCAGGTCTCTTTATTAGTTCCTATCTCTGGTGCACAATTTCGTGGAATGTAGGTAGTGGCTATGATCGATTCGATAGAAAAGAAGAAATAGTGTGTATTTTTCGTTGGGGATTTCCTGGAAAAAATCGTCGCATCTTCCTACGATTTCGTATGAAAGATATTCAGTCCATCCGAATAGAAGTTAAAGAGGGTATTTATGCTCGTCGTGTCCTTTATATGGAAATCAAAGGACAGGGGGCCCTTCCCTTGACGCGTACTGATGAGAATTTAACTCCTCGAGAAATTGAACAAAAAGCTGCTGAATTAGCCTATTTCTTGCGCGTACCAATTGAAGTATTTTGAAATGAACTTGAACTGAAGAAGAAATTCTTTCCCAGCGGCAGGGAAAAAATTCAAGAATTCTGTGTTTTTTCTTTAGCATAGCTTAAAAAAGTTTTTTCCGAACGTTCATTCGAGTCAAAGTAGACGTATAAGGAACATCCATAAAACGAAACTTTTTTTATCCGCATAAAAAACAATTTATGGATATGGAAATCCACTCAACTCAATTCAATAAAAAACAAGTAACAAATCAAAATAAAATAATAGATTCATCTTGTATATCAAAACATTTCGAAATAAAGAATTTCTCTTTTTATTTTGATTTCAATATGAATTGATAGGTTAGATACAAATAGATCCTATTTTGTAAATTAGATCATATCTTGTAAATTATCTTTCCTTTCTTTTGTGAATTGACCTTTCTTTTTTTTTTAGGTTTCTTAATGATCAAAGGATTGCTTGGATCTCTCAGAAGGATAACTTTTCTGTTTTGTTTTGCCGCTCATTTTTGATCATCAGATCACACACAATATTCTTCATAAACCTCTCTCCAGTTTTCCTGGACTATGACTGTGGGTGCCCGGCAATTTTTTTTTTCAAAAGATTTTTTATTTTGATAGAAAGGACAAAAGAAAAGGAGTTCTTTTGGCTCGAAATCCGAATAATATTCATTACTTGAATTGGTTCTTTCAAGCATTCATCGAAAGGGGCTTCGAATTTGATCAATTCAATTGAGGTATCTGGAAACAAGATTTTTTCTTATTTCTTCATTCGAACTGGGCTCTTATTCTATTTCTGTATTCTTTCTAAATTCAAGGACTAACCAATGAATCACAAATAAAAAATAGTGAATAGATTCATAGGTTCGATGCCTTGTAATAGAACTTACAGTTGATAGAAATAGTGGATCACATAGATTCGACGAATGAGGTGAATTCATTAACAATTCAAAGATGAAAAAATGGCAAAAAAGAAAGTATTTCTTCCTCTTCTATATCTTACATCTATAGTATTTTTGCCCTGGTGTATCTCTCTCTCATTTACTAAAAGTCTTGAATCCTGGGTTACTAATTGGTGGAATACTAGGCAATCCGAAACTTTTTTTACTGATATTCAAGAAAAGAGTATTCTAGAAAAATTCATAGAATTAGAAGAACTCTTACTGTTGGACGAAATGATAAAAGAATACCCCGAAACACATCTAAAAACTCTTCGTATAGGAATCCACAAAGAAATGATCCAATTGATCAAGATACACAATGAGAATCCTATCCATATGATTTTGCACTTATCGACAAATATAATTTGTTTGATTATTTTAAGTGGTTATTCTATTCTGGGTAAGGAAGAACTTGTTATTCTTAACTCCTGGGTTCAAGAATTCCTATATAACTTAAGTGACACAATAAAATCTTTTTCTATTCTTTTACTAACTGATTTATGTATTGGATTCCATTCGCCCCACGGTTGGGAACTAATGATTGGCTATGTCTACAAAGACTTTGGATTTGCTTATAACGATCAAATTATATCTGGTCTTGTTTCCACTTTTCCAGTCATTCTGGATACAATTTTAAAATATTGGATCTTCCGTTATTTAAATCGTGTATCTCCATCACTTGTAGTGATTTATCATTCAATGAATGACTGATCAAACTATTATATTTGTTATAAAGACGTACTTACTCTTTCTCCCCTATGGTACGGGGATTTCTTGTACTCCTATATTACAGTAAAATGATTTCAGTAAATAACAGAATTTTGGATAGGGAACTGTACAAGCGACCCACCTAATTTTATTGTAGAAATTTTCGGGATCAATGATTGGACCATGCAAACTAAAAATACCTTTTCTTGGATAAAGAAAGAGATTATTCGATCTATTTCCGTATCGATGATGATATATATCATAACTCGGGCATCCGTTTCAAATGCATATCCCATTTTTGCACAGCAGGGTTATGAAAATCCACGAGAAGCGACTGGGCGTATTGTATGTGCCAATTGCCATTTAGCGAATAAGCCCGTGGATATTGAGGTTCCACAAGCGGTACTTCCTGATACTGTATTTGAAGCAGTTGTTCGAATTCCTTATGATATGCAAGTGAAACAAGTTCTTGCTAATGGTAAAAAAGGGGGTTTGAATGTGGGGGCGGTTCTTATTTTACCCGAGGGATTTGAATTAGCACCCCCCGATCGTATTTCGCCCGAGATGAAAGAAAAGATAGGCAATCTGTCTTTTCAGAGCTATCGCCCCACTAAAAAAAATATTCTTGTGATAGGTCCTGTTCCTGGTCAGAAATATAGCGAAATCGCCTTTCCTATTCTTTCCCCGGACCCCGCTACTAATAAAGATGCTCACTTCTTAAAATATCCCATATATGTAGGCGCGAACCGAGGAAGGGGGCAGATTTATCCTGATGGGAGCAAGAGTAACAATACAGTTTATAATGCTACAGCGGCTGGGGTAGTAAGTAAAATCATACGAAAAGAAAAAGGGGGGTACGAAATAACCATATCAGATGCGTCGGATGGACGTCAAGTGGTTGATATTATTCCCCCCGGGCCAGAACTTCTTGTTTCAGAGGGCGAATCTATCAAACTGGATCAGCCATTAACGAGTAATCCTAATGTGGGGGGATTTGGTCAAGGGGATGTAGAAATAGTACTTCAAGATCCATTACGTGTCCAAGGGCTTTTGTTCTTCTTGACATCTGTTATTTTGGCACAAATCTTTTTGGTTCTTAAGAAGAAACAGTTTGAGAAGGTTCAATTGTCCGAAATGAATTTCTAGATTCACGAATTTCTCAATATCAAGTTCGTAAAAAGAATGCAATTC